ACGTATACTAATTTAGTTTAGGAAACTGCTGAGATCTTAACTGTTTATTCTTAGTTATTTCGTTATTTCATAATAACTATGATATAGATATAAATGTAGAAAAATTCAACTATAGAAACGAATAAAAATGGAAAATCTAATTTTTTTTTTTTTTTTTTCAAAAACATTTCGTTTTGATATATTAATTTAGATTTATATTCTCAAATATATGTTTATCAATAATAAATTTTATTAATAAAAAATCTCTTAATTTCAATATTTAATATTGTTTTTTTAATATTTTACTATATAAATTCTATAGAAATAAATTCTATATAAACTATATAAATTAGAAATCAAATTTTTTAGTACATAATTTTATATTTCTATATATATTTTTCTATATTCTAATTTGAAATAGAATTTTGTACCTAAGGTTAGGAATAGAATCTATTATATAATATAATTATTATTATAGTAATTCTACTAATTAAGTTATAATCTTATTCGATATTTATTATATAGATATATATATATTTGAATGTGAAAATATAGAATTTATATAATAAAAAAAAATTGAATTAATAATTAATTGTAAATTAACGGAATGATTAATTGATTAATTATATCTATTCGATTAAATATGGCTATTACTGAAATTTGAAATACTAAATTAATTTGAAATACTAAATTACCCTTTGTCGTTGTCATTTTTTTTTATGATCCGCCCTAAGAAGAAGATATGAAGAGAAAAGGGCAATCCAGACCATAATAAAACATTCCTAGGGTTTCATTTGGAAAAGGGAAACCTAAGAGGAAAAAAAAAGAATCGACCGTTCAAGTATTCAAAATTGCACACTAAAAATGATAGGAATAGGGACATATATATATAATATACATATATATTATAATAGATATATGTTATGCGATATATATCGATATTGAATTTCTAGTTGGACCAACTACGGTCTCCAATAAAAATGAAAGAAGATAGATACGAAATCAAATCGGAGAAACCACTTTTCAATACAGGAATCGATATCTAATGAATTCAACGGTTTTAGCATAATCATAATATAAATGGAAATGAACAAAAAGAGTAAACGGCATGATGATATGTGTGATCCTAATCACATCACAAAAAAAGGGGGATATGGCGAAATTGGTAGACGCTACGGACTTAATTGGATTGAGCCTTGGTATGGAAACCTACCAAGTGATAACTTTCAAATTCAGAGAAACCCTGGAATTAAAAATGGGCAATCCTGAGCCAAATCCCGTTTTATGAAAACAAACAAGGGTTTCATAAAGCGAGAATAAATAAAGGATAGGTGCAGAGACTCAATGGAAGCTGTTCTAACAAATGGAGTTGGCTGCATTGTGTTCATAAAGGAATCCTTCCATCGAAACTTCCGAAAAGATGAAAGATAAACCTATATACATATGTATACTTACGGATGTATACTTACTGAAATACTATCGCCAAATGATTAAAAATGATTAATGACGACTCCAACCGGTTCTATAATTTTTTTCTATCTATTTATATGATAGAAAAAAAAAGAATTAAATATTCATTGATCAAAACATTCACTCCATCATAGTCCGATAAATCTTTTTATTTTGAAGAATTTTTTAATCGGATTAAGAATAAAGATAGAGTCCCATTTTACATGTCAATATCGACAACAAAGAAATTTATAGTAAGAGGAAAATCCGTCGATTTTAGAAATCGTGAGGGTTCAAGTCCCTCTATCCCCAAAAAGACCTGGTTGCCTCCCTAATTATTTATCTTCTCATTTTGTTAGTGACTCAAAATTGTTTATAGTTCTTAGCCATTCTCACTCTACTATTTCATAAACCGATCTGAGCGGAAATTTTTTTTATTATCACATCATAAGCCTTATATGTGATATATATGATACGTGTACAAATGAGCATCTTTGAATAATGTAATAAAATTAAATAATTAACAATCCATATCATTATTTGTATTATTTGTACTGTATTGAAACTTACAAAGTTTTCTTTTTGAAAATACAAGAAATTCTACCAGGGCCTGGATATTACTTTGTAATATCTTTTCATTTTTTTAATTGACATAGACCCAAGTCCTATATTAAAATAAAATGAGGATGATGCGTCGTGAATGGTCGGGATAGCTCAGCTGGTAGAGCAGAGGACTGAAAATCCTCGTGTCACCAGTTCAAATCTGGTTCCTGGCACATGAGTAATTTGTATGAGTATATATTTTACAAATTAATTGATATGGGTCGACATACATATTCAGTGTTCTAGTTATAGATCATGATACATACTTATTCATCTAAGTGTCGGAGCCCCTTATTAATTAAGTTTTATGTATCTAAAACGGGTAAAAGAAAAGATGGATATTGTGTATTTTTTGTATTTCAAAGTATACAAAAGAAACGAATTAAATTTTGTTTCTTCTTACTTTTTTATTTGTTCGTGTCTCCGCCAGTAAAAAACAATGTTACGACTTCATACATAGTCGAAAGTG